ATACTATAATCCAATTTTAAAATTATGTTTCGCAATTTCATAATCTACTTTCTTACTTTGTAAGTAACTGTTGGATATAAATTATAAATCGCGAGAATCTATATTTTTCTCGACTATGTTATTGAGAAGTAAAGGCTTTAATCCTTTTTTTTTAGAAAATAAAGTTTTTGCTCGGAATATCAATCAAACCGAAAGCAAAGACCCTTTAACTCTTAAAGGGTTAATAAAACGAATCACACTTTTACCACTAAACTATACCCGCCACAATGCAATTATTGTATAAAACTAGCACTTTTGTCCAATTAGGGAAATGGGACAAAATATAATTCAATTGTTGATCCCTCTTTTTTTCGTTTTCGTGGATCGAAAAAATCTTTCTTTACTCTACCCTAGGCTTGAATATTTGATTTCTTATTGGAATTTCTATTTCTATAATTTCTATATTCTATATATATATATTAATAGTATTCTATATATATATTATATATATATATAATATTAATAGTATTCTATATATATATATATTATATATATATAATATTAATAGTATACTATATCTATATTATATATATATACTATTAATAGTATAATAGTGATAGTAAAAGATTAGTAAATATAAGAATATTATTCTAATGTAAAATAAGTAAATATATATATATATATAAGTAATTGGGTTTTCAAATACAAAAAATCTAAAATATTCTTATATCTAGAATCTATAAATTTGTTGTAAACAAAAAAAGGCCCGGCTAAAGACTGCCCGGGCCCGCCCGCGGCAATAAAAAGGGCCTTTCGAACAAAATGAACAAAATCAAGGCAAGGGTCTTGTCGGTCTTCTTTAGTTTTGTTTTTAGATTGTTGGAACTTTCGAGTCCATATACTTTAAATTATATTTAAATTATAATTATATAATATAATATCTTATTTATAACTATAACAATCAAATTTCTGATAAAAGTTGTATATGTATAAAAGAAAGAAATATTTCTTCCTTTTTGTTTAATCTAATCTAACATAGTAATTAGCTTTTTGAATTAGGAGAGATGGCTGAGTGGACTAAAGCGTCGGATTGCTAATCCGTTGTACGAGTTATTCGTACCGAGGGTTCGAATCCCTCTCTTTCCGTTTTCGTTGATGACTTGATTTTTTGTTTCAAATTTTGCAAATATTTTGTTCTTAGTTACCCCTAAAATTCTAAGAAAATGTAAAAGAGAACTTCCCTTTTAGTCTTCACGCCCAGGATTACGCGCGGGATCATTAGAGAGGAATCCAAAGATGAAGAGAGAGACAAAAAATATCACTACTGTGTAAACAAAGAGTTTGAGAGTAAGCATTACATAATCTCCACGATCATTTTTTTTGAAAAAAGAGAATAGATCCTCCAATTTCTACCTCATATGCTATTTAGATACCAAAAAAATAGGCTCTTTCTAGAAAAGAAATCGAAAAGAATTTGCTTTTCAAAAAGTAGTTTGGAATAAAAGCTTTTCATTAACCAAAATATCTTTCACATCCCCGTTAAATACTACCGAAAACCCTAATTATAATTTTCTAATTAATATTATTTGAATTTGAATAAGATTTCGCAGGACCCTTACTGAAGAAGGGATAAAAAAATGAGAAGAACAAAACGAGGTAAACCAAATTTATCTTGACTATCAAAGAAGTTCAATGTTTGAATCGGGGGTGGAGTTCCGATTCTAAAACTTATTTGATCTTAGCAATTGTTAGAATTTTTTCTCGAATAAATCATGAATTTTCTAGGAGATTATTAAAGATCTTATCGAAAACTTACAGCAGCTTGCCAAACAAAAGCTAAGAGAAAAAAGAAGAGAGGTATGGTTGGCATAATATCTACAATTGGATTCAAAAAAGCATAGGCCTCAGGCAATTTTCCGAAGAAAAAATTGTGTGAATAAAGGTCAGAATTAAGACAGATACAAATCAAACTAAAGATATTAAGCATAACATACATTTTTTTCTTGAACATAATTGTATTTTGATTGAGTTTTTGATATAAGTAAAAGGGAAAAAAGTAAGGTCGACAAAAAATTATTCTTTTGAACCCATACGATCAAAAATTCTCCAATTCTCAAAAGAGATATAGAAGAAATCATACTTTCATACAATATCTTAATTGAATTTTATCTAATGATCAATAAATGATGTTGAATTCTAGACCCACACCTATAAAAATACTAGCTAAGAATTCCCTCGATATTTAAATTGGAGTTGACAACTAATTGCTATAAATATTAGGCTTTAATTGGCGTTGAATAAAAATCTAAATGGGGCGTGGCCAAGTGGTAAGGCAACGGGTTTTGGTCCCGCTATTCGGAGGTTCGAATCCTTCCGTCCCAGAGGTACTTTTTAGAATATAAAAAATGCGTTTCTGCTTAAATTAAAGGTTGAATTTTTGGTGAAATGCGTTTCGTTCTTATTCTTTTTTCTGTTATGAATCATACTCTTTTTCACAAACAAAAAATAAATCTAGTTAGTTCCAAAAGGGTATAGTTTAATCTATTTAGGATCTAGGTAAGGTGGGAACATCGATTAGGAGAGTTTACTTTTTTAAGAGCCAATTGGTCCTTTGATCATATGTTCAAACCTTTTTTATATTTAGGATTCGGTAAGTTAGTTAGAAAAGCCCTCTCTTGCATATCTATTTTTGATTTTATTCAAAATGGAATTTTCAAAAATTATCTCTTATTCTGTAGTCTAATTATTTAGGAATTCTTCTGAATTCAAACTATTTTGGTACCGATCAAATTCACTCAAACTTAATAGCCGTAAGTGTATGTAGCCATTAGGTTAAAATAAGAAACAGGAGCAACTTTTAATGAATCTCTGATTAAACAAAATTATAATTATTATATAATAATTATAAAAATAATTTATAATAAATAATTTATAATAAATAAATAATATTATTTAGTTTTAATATTAAAAAAACTTATTAAATAAACTAAAAATATATATTACTATTTAAAAATATATATTACTATTAATATAAATATATATATTATACATATAACTGTAACTGAAAAAAATAAAAAAAAAAAAAACAAAAAAATTAAGTATTAAGTAAAAAAATTCAAGTATTGAGTAAAAGTTTATTGTATTCATAGTGTTTTATTTTACTAAAGTATTTAGAATAATAAACATGAAAACAAGGGAGTTGTTCGATCAACTTAATAGATATAAAAACAACTTTTTCCTACTTTGTTTTGTATTTTGTATTATTTTGTATCTAGTTTATTATTCAATTACTAATAAATTTTATTTTAAATTTAAAGGGTTTATACTTATTTTTTTCTATGATGATCAAATTCAAATATTCAAATTATGTACCTTACTCTTTTCTTTATTTAATTTTGACTAACCCCCCTTTTTTTAGAAATATCTTTAATAATTCGTTAGAAATTAAGACGAGTTTTTGCTAAAACTTCTTCCGGAAAATATTTCCCGATCGATATTTCTATTATATATTCTATAATAGAATTTCTATTATATATTAATTATTTTATTATAAATATTTATTATTTATATTATAATATATTAATTATTATATTATAAATATTTATTATTATATATTAATTATTATATTATAAATATTATATTCTATTATTTATTATACTATTATATAATTATATAGAAAATATAAAGAGTATAGATTGGAACATATACACAATAATTGAACCGATGACTATTCCTGATTTCACAGTTGAATCAATTCCATACCAATTCCAAATTTAGAGGAATGTCATGCTAAAACTTCGTTTGAAACGATGTGGTAGAAAGCAACGTGCGACTTGAAGGGCCCGATCCACTGTGGATTCTTTCTTTTATCCACCATTTTCTATTTCTATATTTCTATATTATATAATTTATTTTTATTGTAATTGTATGTATATATAATATATATATTTATATATTTAATTATAACTATATAATAATAATATAAGTGAAGGTGCTCGTGACTCGACATCAGTTGGTAATCAAAAAAGTCCATGGTGGAGCTCGAGTAGAACGTATTTATTCATTTTTCGGAGCAAGAATCTAGGGTTAGTGCAAATTAATAAATTGGAGAATAACTTCATGAATATCTCTTCGATATTAAGATATTAAAATCGAAAGGATCCTATCTGATAAAATTCTTCAGTAATAAGGTTGGAATTAATCAAACTTTTTCGATCCAACAAAGTGTATCACACGGGAATCCTTCGTTTGTAAGATTCTTGGTTTGTAAGATTCTTGGATGGAAGGAAATCTAAAAGAAGGGGTGTGTTGCTACCGTTTTAAAAGGATTAAGAAACACCGAAGTAATGTCTAAACCTAATGATTGATAAAGGATCCCAAAACAAGGAAACACCGTCTCACTAATTGCCGGGCCAGATTTAAGAATCCAAATCTAGTTTTTAAAGCAGAGACAAACGAAAAGGCGGGCGTAAAGACCACTCAATAAATGAAACTGCCTAACTTTTTTTTTGAGCTATTAGCTATTTAGGAGTTATTTAATTTGAGTTATGAGTACAAATTATCTCTTTTTTTCTTTTTTCAAGAACGAAGAAGAAAAAAAGATTTAAATAATAGTCTAATTGATTTGAAAAGATGTTTTTGTCATTTTTTAGAATTGTATACTTTATATACCCTATATATACATAGTATACATAGAAAAGACTTCAGATCAAATTCTTTTTTCTTGAGCCGTACGAGGAGAAAACTTCCTATACGTTTCTAAGAGGGGTATTGTTCATCTACATCTATCTCAATGAGCTGTCTATCGAATCGTTGCAATTGATGTTCGATCCCGAAGAGAAGGAAAAGATCTTCAAAAAGTGGGTTTTTATGATCCGATAAAAAATAAAACTTATTTAAATGTTCCTGCTATTCTATATTTTCTTGAAAGGGGTGCTCAACTTACAGGAACCGTTCAGGATCTTTTTAAAAAGGCGTGGGATTTTAAGGAACTTCACCCTAATCAAAGTGAATTAAATTAATTACTAATAAAAATAAAGGAAATTAAAATAAGGGTAGGGGGTAGTGACTTGTATATGACTTTGTATAATGTTTATCGACTCTTTTTTATTTACCCCCCCCCCCCTTTACCGCTGTTTATTTAGCATCTCCTTTCCATACCTAATAATAGGAAAATGTATAAGAAAACTAATAGGGTCAAGTTTACGTATTCTACTTAGTTATTAGTTAATATATTAATGATTTTTTTTTTTTTTTTCATTAGTGTGGATTAAAAAATTCTAGTCGTTTTGCACGCATTTCTGCTTTGTGTGTGGATATCTATATCCAATAGAAGTAGAAATGTATTATCAATACAATAAAATTTTATAAGTTTTTATTTTAATTGTGTCAATTGGCTTTATTTTTTTTTTTTGTGGTAGATCCTTTTTGCACCATTTATGTTGACAACAGTTTGTCCAACAAATATAATTCATTGTGATAAGTAAAGTAGATCTATTTATTTTATGGATTTGGTTGGTTTTTTCTTTACGTGATTTAAAAGGCGATTCCTTGCTATAGGAGGTTTTTTTAATTTATTTTTTTAATTGATTAAAATTAAAGAAAGAAATAAATAACGGTGACATTCTATAAATTTTGTCGTTTATCTAGATTTGTGTTTTTCTTTTTTTATAAAATTAGATCTGCTAAGTTATTCTTATTGTATTTTCATTTTTTTTTTTATTCTGAATCGATAGAGAAAATTTTTTTTGATTTGTTAGTTCAACGGTTTAATTCCCTTGTCTGATTTCTTTGTTAAGTTTATTTTCATTCTGATTGTATCTATTCATTTTTTTATTTATTTAGATTTCTCTTGTTCTTTGGGTTGCTAACTCAACGGTAGAGTACTCGGCTTTTAAGTGCGACTAGGATCTTTTACACATTTAGATGAAGCAAGGTATTCGTCCATACCATCGGTAAGGTTTGGAAGACCACGACTGATCTTAAAAAGGAATGAGTGGAAAAAATAGCATGTCGGGTTCAGGGAGAGTCTTTCGTTCTTTTCGGATCAGGATAAAAACCGGGTTTGGATTCTTGGAACGGAAGAAAAGAAAGTTGGGTTGAATGAATAAATGGATAGGGCCCCGCGGCTTCAATTAATTGAAGGAATAGGCAAAGCAACGAGCTTATCTTTTTAATTTGAATTAATTCCTGACTAATTAGATGTTAAAAATATATTAGTGCCTAATGCAGGAGGGGTTTTTCACCACGAGTGGATTCACGGTTTTTTGAATTAATCCTAACTATTCTAATTCTCCATTATGAAACGGAGATATGTGTGTCAAAGAAGCAGTATATTGATAAAAATAAATTTTTCCGAACTCAAAAGAGCGATTTGGTTGAAAAAATAAAAGATTTCTAATCGTCTTGCTATCCCAAACATAGACTCAAAATCGAAAAGGCAAGGATAGAGAATCTGTTCATAAGTTTCTACACACCTCCGAAGTATTTATTCTTACTAGAATACTTTGTTTTTAACTATATCGCACTATGTATCATTTGAAAATTCGCAAATCTTCTACCTTTGTTTCGAATAGAATATTAAATGGAGCAAATCAAAAGATATTTACAGCTTGATAGATCTCAACAGTATGTCTTTCTATATCCACTTATCTTTCAGGAGTATATTTACGGACTTGCTCATGGTTGTAGTTTAAACCGATCTCGTTTGTTGGAAAATCGAGGTTATAATAATAACTATAGTTTCTTACTTGTTAAACGTTTAATTACTCGATTGTATCGACAAAATCATTTTATTATTTTTGCTAATGATTCTAATAAAAATTTATTTTTTGGTTGCAACAAGAATTTCTACCCTCAAATGATATCAGAAGGATTTGCATTTATTGTGGAAATTCCATTTGATATACGATTAATATCTTCTCAAGAAGCGAAAAGAATAGTAAAATCTCATAATTTACGATCAACGCATTCCCTATTTCCTTTCTTAGAGAACCATTTTTTCCATTTTAATTCGGTATTAGATATACTAATACCCTGCTCCATGCATCTGGAAATTATGATTCAAACCCTTCGTTATTCGGTAAAAGATGCCTCCGCCTTGCATTTATTACGATTATTTTTCCATGAGTATTGGAGTTGGAATACTCTTAGTGTTACAAAGAAACGCCTTTTTGATTTTTCACCAAAAAGAAATCAAAGATTTTTTTTATTATTATATAATTCTCATGCATATGAATACGAATCCTTTTTTTACTTTTTGCGTAACAAATCTTCTCATTTGCGATCAACATCTTTTGTATTCTTTCTTGAACGTCTCTATTTTTATGGAAAAAAAGAGCGTCTTGTAGAAGTCGTTGCTAAGGATTTTCGAGTTAGTCTATGGCTGTTCATAGACCCTTTGATGCATTATGTTAGGTATCAAGTAAAATCAATTCTAGTTTCAAAGGGTACACCTCTTTGGATAAATAAATGGAAATCTTATCTTGTCAATTTTTGGCAATATCACTTTGATCTGTGGTT